TAAGCAAGAAGATTGTTTACGAAGAAACAACAAGAAAAATTCATATTCTGATACATAAGAGTTATATAGGAATCGAAATAGTCTTTTATTTTCTTTTGAAAAAAGAAAAATGGAGTTCATTGAAGTAATAAGACTATTCCAATTCGAATAATAGTTGAGAAAGAATCGCAATAAATGCAAAGATGAAACATCTTTGATCCGGTAGTCAAGGAGTTGAACCAAGATTTCAAAATGGATAGGATAGGGTATCTCTATATGTGATAGATAAGGTAAATGCAAAAATTTGTCTTCTAAAAAGGGAAATATTGAATGAATAGATTGTAAATTTTGAAATTTTGGTATTTCTTTTTCTTCCGGACAAGCTTTTTCTGCCGGACAAGATAGTTCTCTTTGCGAGAATGGAATTTCTACAACGATTGCAAACCCCTCTGATAGAATCTGAGAATAAAACTCCGAATAAAAATGATTGCTATGATCCAACAATCGATCTTGGTTAGGATGATTAACCGAATTAATCCAAAACTTCTGCTGATACATTCGAATAATTAAACGTTTCACAAGTAGTGAACTAAATTTTTTGTTATTACAACCAAAAATTTCCACAGGTTCCGAACCATTTAATCCATAATCATGGGCAAACGCATAAATATATTCCTGAAAGAGAAGTGGGTAAACGAAGTATTGTTGACGAGATTTCTGTTTTTCTGAATACCCTTCGAATTTTTCCATTTGTATTTCTACTTGAATCAGAGAAAAAAAGCATTTCTCGATTTATCAAATACATAGTGCAATATGGTCAGAACAGGGTGTTACATTTTTAAAAACAAACCCTGGGAAGAAAGGGAGTCTAATCCATAGATATTTTTCTGGTCCTTTTCTATCTAATTAGTTTATCTTTGTTCTAATTCCAAAACAAAAAAGAACAAATCTTTTATTTTTGCAGGCCAATCGCTCTTTTGACTTTGGAATACAGTTTCGTTATCAATATACTGCTTCTTTTACACATTCAATTCATAACATCCCTTTTCAATCCATAATCAAGAATAATTAGGATTCCTAAAAAAATTAAAGGGTCCACTGATAGGAAAACCCAACCTTTCCCCGCATCAGGCACTAATCCATTTTTAACGTCTAATTAGATCGGGGAATCCTTTCAATTAAGAAGTTAAGCTCGTTGCTTTTTATTTTACCAGAATTAGAGCCAGGCTCTATCCATTTATTCACTAGACCCAGAAAATCGGAATTTTTTTATTCCAAAAATAATAATAAAAAAAAAAAAAAAGAAATTGATTTTATTACGACATGCTATTTTTTCCATTCATTACCTTTGAGGATCAGTCGTGGTCTTCTAGACTCTACCAAGAGTCTGGACGAATTTGTTGCTTCATCCAAATGTGTAAAAGATCATAGTCGCACTTAAAAGCCGAGTACTCTACCATTGAGTTAGCAACCCAGATAAAATAGGATCTTAGATACGATCGAAATCTAAAAATCGATGAAATTACATCGGACGCTCCCGTCAAAACATTAAATTAGCAAGACATCAAAAGAAAGATTTTATCACTCATTAAAAACACTCAAATACCAAAATAAACAAATCGGTTAAGTTTCACTAAGGTTAAAAAAAGGGCAGCCCCAATCACAATAGCAAAATTGTTATTTTTTAGCAATTTCTATTTCTTTAAATAGAAAAATCTTCTATGCGAGTACATGCAAGGGGGCAACCCTATCATTTGCTCGAAGTGTAGACAGAAATACCTAATATGAAGCGACGATAAAGAGACCTATCTAGCTACAAATTCTAGCTGTTCAATAGACTTTTGTCAATAGAAATACAATGGTAAGAAAACCAATTAGATACAAATAAGGAAATTAAATAAGGGCTTTTGTTGGATTGGCACGACATAAATGCAGCAAAAAAATAGGACTAAAAAAGAGGCAAATTGTGGCTAAATAATTCAGTTCTTCAATTAACTCAAAGTTCTTTCTTTATCTTTAAAGAATTCTGCTTTCCTTAAAATATCATAAACAGTTCTTGTAGGTTGAGCACCTTTTTCAAGGAAATAGAGAATAGCTGGAACATTTAAAGAAGTTTGATTCTTTATCGGATCATAAAAACCAACTTTTTGAAGATCTCTTCCTTCTCTTCGAGATCGAACATCAATTGCAACGATTCGATAGACAGCTTATTGGGATAGATGTAGATAAACAATGCCCCCCCTAGAAACGTATAGGAGGTTTTCTCCTCATACGGCTCGAGAAAATGATTCGAATTTCTATCTATAATACAAGTATATAAAAATTAGACTATGACTTGCATTAATTTCCTTATAGAAGAAAAAACAAATTTCATTTATACTCATGACTCAAGTTGGCTAATTTTGACTGACAGACTTCAAAAGAGAAATCCTTCGAAATTTTTTGAGTCGTCTCTAAACTTTTTTCTTTATCTCATCTCGAACAAATTGACTTTTATTCCTTATTCCGATCTAATTCTATTGTTGAGACGATTGAAAATCATGTTTACTTGTTTCGGAATCCTTTATCTTTGATTTGTGAAATCCTTGGGTTTAGACATTACTTCGGGAATTCCTATTCTTTTTTCTTTCAAAAGAGTAGCAACATACCCTTTCTTTTTTTTTTCCTTCAATAAAGCATTTTCCTCTTCTATAGAAATCGAATATGAACGATTGATTCTCATAGACTTTTAATCAAAAAAGTTTTCCAATCTTCCAAAATAAGACTTTTTTCTTATTTTAACCTTTCAATTTCTGTATTAAGGATAGACTGACAAAGTTGGCCTAATTTATTAGTTTTCACTAACCCTAGATTCTTTCCCTTGATAAAAAATAAATTATGTCTTCTCGAGCTCCATCGTGTACTATTTACTTACAAATAACCCAGCGCAAATTCGGTTCGGGACAAATAGAACAGACTATGTCGAGCCAAGAGCATTTTCATTACTATGGAAAATGGTGGATAGCAAAATCCACAATCGATCATGTCCTTCAAGTCGCACGTTGCTTTCTACCACATCGTTTTAAACGAAGTTTTACCATAACATTCCTCTAATTTCATTGCAAAGTGGTATCGAGAATTGATCCAATATTGATGGAATCATGAATAGTCATTGGTGCGGAAGACTCTGCAAAGATCCAATTTATTTAAACCCGTATTCTATCATATGAATGAAACATAGTTTGAAAAAAATAGTTTGAAAAAGAGGAGCAAAATAATTTGCTTAAGACTTATTTACTATTGAATTTCCATACTCAACAGAGAACCCGAGATGATTAATCCTGAAATGAGAAGGATCAACTCTTCTCCAACAAATAAACTATGCCAATGAAAAGATTGTTAGTTTTTTAGTAATTATAAACTTTTCATACTTCTTCGACTGGAGTAACCAAAGAAAGAAAAAATGAAGTAAAAAATTTAGTGTAAAGTAAAATTAAGGTCTTTACTTTTACTTATAGTATTTTTTCTTTTAACTTATAGTATTCTTTCTTTTAGCTAATAGAAAGAACTAAAAATCAAAAATAAGAAAAGTATGATTTTTTTTGGAATCCATTCTATTCTATCCAACAAATAGTTCTTACCTTATCCTTATGGGAATGGATCATTTGGGATATTTAAAGAATCCCAAATCGAGATCGTTTTCGCTTAACCAAAGAAGGACCACTCTTTTTTTTTTTCACATTAGGTATCAAATGTATCCTGTAAGAATTCCCACTTCATGGATATGGAACATAAAGTTTATCTATAAAGTTCGAATTTCAAAACACATATTCAAAGCACATATTGAGTAATGACTAGTAGGAGTATATCCTGAATGTGCCTGACAGACCAAAATTTTTAATGAAAATAAAAATAGTCAATTTGATTTGACTGGACTTGACACTTGATTTTGTTTTCTGAGAAAGAAAAGGAATCCTTAAAAATGCATCTAATCTAAGAGTTCATAAGAAATAATTATTTTCTTTAATAAGCTTTTGTGTCGTGCAGGGCACAATACGATTCTATCTTTCGTTTCATCAAAAAAAATCTGGGACGGAAGGATTCGAACCTCCGAATAACGGGACCAAAACCCGCTGCCTTACCGCTTGGCCACGCCCCATTTCGTTTTATGTGACACTAATAAACAGTATTTTTATTATATATTATTCGTCAACCCCACTTCAATTACCTAAAAAATAAGGGATATTTTCTTGCTAGGATTCTAAACATGCGGATAATATAGAATCCAAAAAATGCATTGATCATTACATGGAATTCTATTAAGATATTATATGAAAGTCGAATTTCTTCCATTCTCATTTGAGAATGCGAATACAAGGAGGTATTTTGTGTTTGGAAAAGTCCGAAGAAAAAAGGATTTTGAATCCACCTTTTCTTTTCCTTTTTCCCTTAGAAAAATAACTCAATCAAAATTCAATTATCTACTCTACAAGAACGAACGAAATGCTTGTTATGCCTAATATACTTAGTTTAACCTGTATCTGTTTTAATTCTGTTCTTTATCCGACTAGTTTTTTCTTCGCCAAATTACCTGAAGCTTATGCCATTTTCAACCCAATCGTGGATATTATGCCTGTCATACCTGTATTCTTTTTTCTATTAGCGTTTGTTTGGCAAGCTGCTGTAAGTTTTCGATGAAATCTTTACTATTCTGTTCTGTCTGCCAAATTGAATGATGTATTCATTCCAAAAAAATGAAAAAATGAATAAGAGCCGAAAAGTCTTATATTATGAACTTTCGATTCTAAAATTCAAATTCTTCTACATTGAATGTATAGCTGCAGCAATAAATTTGGATCGGCCTTTCTACTCCCTGCACCTACGTTGAGCAGGTACCTTTACTTTAGGTACCCACACAATACCTAAACTTATTTTTGATATTGATAAGACTGCTTATTATAAATCAATTCTTGCAATTTTTTTTTAAGAATTGATTTTTGCATTTTTAGGTGGCAAAATAAAAAAAAGATCCTAGTGGATCT